CGACTAACAAGAACACAGAATCACGCTCTGTAGGATTTGAACCTACGACATCGGGTTTTGGAGACCCACGTTCTACCGAACTGAACTAAGAGCGCTTTATTATCACAAAGAATATTTTGTAACCCCAATACGTCTTGGATATATACTATCAAAAAATTAAAGATTTTTTATGTATCCACTTTTCTTTTAATCGATCTCCCCTGTTACTGTTCAGAAGATAAGTAATAGGTAGGGATGACAGGATTCGAACCCGTGACATTTTGTACCCAAAACAAACGCGCTACCAAGCTGCGCTACATCCCTTTCAATTGGTCTACAGTGTCATTGTAGAGAATCCCTTTTTTGTTTTCCATATTTTTATTTCTTCCCATATTTTTATTTCTTCCATTGATATACACAAATATCTTGTCATTTCTTCTTTTTGGTCTCATATAACATATATTTATATTCAAAATAGTAATAGTAACGGACTTCTATTATCTATTATTTCTATTATATTTTAAAGATTCTATTTATTATATTTTAAAGTATGAAATAAATATGAGACCCTATAAAAAATAATGACTATTTTTCGAGAATTTCTGGCCTAAAGGGGCATGCTTGTTTCTTTTAAGATTAAGAAAAATACGATCTATTTTGTACATTTCAACTTGAATTAGGGATTCCGCGTACAAATAAAAGCGGTCAGTCATTAAGTACATATACACATCTGGTTATATATGTATTAGCATTATGTATTAGAAATAATAAAGAAGGAGGAGAATTTAAAATGCGAGATCTAAAAACATATCTCTCTGTGGCACCGGTAGTAAGTACTCTATGGTTCGGATCTTTAGCAGGTTTATTGATAGAGATCAATCGTTTTTTTCCGGATGCGTTGATATTCCCCTTTTTTTAATTCTAGTTATTGATATAGTAGGGGGGGGAGAGGATTAGAGATAGAATCAAATATCTGTAACTAAACCCCTCCCTTCTTTTTTTCGAATATACGTTAGAAAAACAAAAAGGGGATTCCCCCTCGGTGAAACTAGTAACTCGGGCCGAGCTCAAATTAAAATAAAATTAATAAAAAATAGAGTGAAATGTTATGATTGGGGCAACAATATCATACAAGATACTTAAATAAAAATGAAATGTTGTTCGGAAATTTAAAATTCTAAATCTAGTAATATAGTTAGAAATCATTATATTACTTACTTATTAATATATTGATTTATTGCAACGAAATCTTTCTTTCATAATTAGATTTCGAGTTACCTGTTTTTTTGTTCCTTTCTTCTTCCTCATTTCGGATCGGAAATTTAAAGAATTGAATGAATCAAAAACTAAAGGAGGCTCATGGCCAAGGGTAAAGATGTCCGAGTAACGGTGATTTTGGAATGTACCAGTTGTGTTCGAAATCGTCTTAATAAGGAATCAACGGGCATTTCCAGATATATTACTCAAAAGAATCGACATAATACGCCTAGTCGATTGGAGTTGAGAAAATTCTGTCCCTGTTGTTATAAACATACGATTCACGGGGAGATAAAGAAATAGATTTAACCAGTCACTCGTGTGTCGGTCTTCCGTTCTAAGGAAGATCAAAAATGACATATTAGATATATCTAATATATATTAATTTAAATATAAACAAACCAAATCCTATTTCGATCAGATCAACCGTGATGGAGAATTAAGAAATAGGATAGGATAAGGAATAAACAAACCATGGATAAATCCAAGCGAATCTTTCTTAAATCCAAGCGATCTTTTCGTAGGCGTTTGCCTCCGATCCAATCGGGGGATCGAATTGATTATAGAAACATGAGTTTAATTAGTCGATTTATTAGCGAACAAGGAAAAATATTATCTAGACGGGTGAATCGATTGACCTTAAAACAACAACGATTAATTACTATTGCTATAAAACAAGCTCGTATTTTATCTCCGTTACCTTTTCTTAATAATGAGAAACAATTTGAAAGAAGCGAGTCAACCGCTAGAACTCCAGGTCTTAGAACCAGAAAAAAATAGGCTTACTCTTGAATGGAATCAAAAAAATTCCAATCCAAACTCAAATGCGGATTGACGCTTTTTTTTCTAAAAATAGAAAATACAGATTTGATTGTCGTGTCGTTTGAAAAAAAAAATTGGGGAAGAATAAGAAATATTTTTTATTGAACGTGTTTCTTCATTTTCATTTTGACGACGTTTTCATATTTTATCATACTAATTTCTACTCTACCTTCCCAGAGTTCATTCTACAGGGAACTCCATTTAAAACATTCCAACAGATTCCTTTCACTCTCTTTATTTTACTTTATTTTATGATCTCATTGGAAATCATATAAAGACAACTCTTATTTAATATAGCTATTTGTGCAAGTATTTTACGATTAAGAAGCAACTGTTTCTTGTACAGATTGTGTATTAATTTACAATAACTAAAGTATACTTTATTATCTCGAATTACTGCATTTATACGAGTGATCCACAAACGACGAAAATCTCTCTTTTGTCTACTCCTATCCCGATGAGCCGAAACCAAAGCTCTTATTTTCTGTTGAGTAATAGTCCGAGTAAGTCTTGAATGAGCCCCTCGAAAAGTTGATGCAAATAAACGGATTTTTGTTCTACGTCTTCGAGCTATATACCCTCGTTTAATTCTGGTCATTGAATAAATGAAACTTTGATGAATAACTAATTGATTTCCTTTCTTTCAGTTATTCCCTTCCCGTGTCCTAGTCTATTAATAACAAAACGGATTCTTCCAATGTATAAAATAAAAATTCCAATGGCTTTTGCTACTCTAACCTTCCCGACCACGATTTATTTTTAGGCATTTCGCCTAGAAATAAAAATTGTATTGATACTAAGTATCAAAAACACATAGTAAATAATAAATAAAAATGGATTCTAGTGGGTTCCGTCGTTTCTATGGTTACTTCTTAAACGGTGAGGTCCTCTCTATACACCGGAGCCCTTCCTTCATTTAATCAATGTTATTGTTAACTTGTACAGTTCACACTCTTTGGCTCTACCCAAAATTATCTAGTACTAGATCTTTCACAACGAGATCCATTTATACAGTAACGGTATTTAATTATGAAGATTTGCTGAGTAGCTGACCCTGTTAGTCCGTTCTTGCAAGAATAAAGCCTAAAATTTTGACCTTTTTTAAAAAAAAAATTTCCCCCGCTTAATGAATACCATTTGCTATTAATGGGGAATCCTTTCTCATCTTATCTTAAATTTTAAATTGAGGTGATTGGATTTGCACCAACGGGAACCATACATTTGATACCCTAATCGAAGGATAGATCTTTTTTTTTAAGCTATTGAATATTCAATGGAGTTCGTCCATTCTATCCTACTCACTGGTACGGATCGGTGATACTGGATCAAGTGTTTTCTCCTAGTCCACGGTCTGAACGAGTCGCACATACACCCTAGTACATGTTCCTCGTCGCTGAGGACATCCTCCAAGAGCGGGGGATTTCGTGACATTTCTGATTGGCTGTCTTGTATTTCTAATAAGTTGTTTAATAGTTGGCATGTTGAATCATATAGATAATGGGCTGGTTTAGATCGATCTTAACCGGATACTTAGGAATTCTTTTTTTTTTTTTTTTCTATATTTTTAATTTCTATATTAAGAAATTTAGAAATAGAATAGTAAATTCGGTAAGAAGATAAAATACCAAATCACGAATTCATGTGAAATCCTTGTTCTTTTTCTTTTTTATTCAGTTGCTACAAGATCAACAATTCCATGAGCTTGGGCTTCTGTTGCTGACATAAAAACATCTCTTTCCATGTCTTCGGATACAACCCATAAGGGTTTGCCTGTCCTTTGTGCATAAACCCTTGTGATGGTTTCGCGCAGCTTCAGCAGCTCTTCCGCTTCCAGGACAAATTCTCCCGTCTGTGCCTCATAAAAAGAACTAGCAGGTTGATGGATCATTACCCTGATGATATAATATATGATATAACACAAAAAATGTTTCTTCTATCTCTCATGATGAAAGTGAAAGGTGAATAGATAAAGAATAATAAAAATCAAAAAAGATATAATTGAACAACCGTACAGGCATCTTTTGCGCATTGCATACGGCTCTATAATGGAATTCGCCTTTTTTTTACCTTACTTACATTGAAGAAATATAAAATAAATGATAGAGTCGATCAGACTCAGGTTGGTAAATGATCCAATAACCACCCTTCTTTTTTTAGTAGTTCAAAAATCCTATAAAAATACTATGATGGTTCCGTTGCTTTATATATTTATTTCGTCTGTTATTTAGCAATCCCAAAGTTTCTTTTTTTTTTTTTCAAATAAAAAAACAAGATTTATTTTCATATTCTTTCATAACCTAAATATTGTTAGCCCCCTGGTGTGAAAACAAAAAAGTTTGTGACGCTGAAATAGGCCTCCCGATAGATTGACTAAAATTGAAAATGCCTTTTTATCTCATACTACTCTTTCGATACGTAATCTAAGGGTTTAAAAAACATTTCTCATATCGAATTCGAAGTGCCATGCTATTATTACTTAATATTCATATTTCATATAGAGCGAAGGCATAGTTGTCTTTTTTCTCTCAAATCAAATAAAAAACTCATTGGCGCCGAGCGTGAGGGAATGCTAGACGTTTGGTAATTTCCCCTCCGACAAGAATAAAAGATCCCATCGAAGCGGCTAATCCCATGCATACTGTCTGTATATCGGGTCGCACAAATTGCATAGTATCATAAATAGCTACTCCGGGTATTACCCACCCGCCAGGAGAGTTTATAAACAAATACAGATCTTTGGTCTCATCCTCTATGCTGAGATATACCATAAGACCAATAAGTTGATTCGAGATCTCGTTATCAACCCCTTGGCCTAAAAAAAGCAATCTTTCTCGATAAAGTCGGTTGGTTGGGATAAAATGGTATCCCTTAGAAACCGTACATGCACCTTTTGATGCATACGGTTCAACAAAAATAATGAAAAAAAGGAATCAATGTGTAGATTCTAGCTTTTTTTTCATAACAGGTTTTTTAACTTATACAATAAAATACAATAAAATGGACTTTTCTTTCATTTTTTAAGAAAGATGAGTTTTGGCCTGTTTTGTTTATCTAAAAAAATTGCTAAGCTTATCTGACTAACTTTTCATTGATGTATTGTTTCATCGAGATACAATCTAAATCGCGATGTAATTTTCTTGTTCCTGACTGGGCTTCTTCAATTTTTTTTAGGTTTATGCTCTACTCCGAGTAAAGATCCGCCCGATTTGGATTTGTACATATAGGACAAACGCCCCAATACCACGTCCTTTTGCTACGACTTACCTATTTATTTATTTTTTTCTCAATTTATTTCATGTCTTCCCACAAATATTCAACGCATTCATCATATTATTCGATTGATTAACAGTTTGAGATCGCTTTTATTTCTAAATATCTAAATAAATCGAAATAATTAAAATATGATATTAAGTCGTAATCATAAATAGATTTATTACCGATTGGTTTTTTTCTAAACGGAGCCTGATCCTTCATTTGATTGGTCTAACCAAGCCAACCATAAATTATTCTAATTGAAAATATTAATCCGTATACCCTCCCTAAAAAACGGACCTAATTGCACTTCACGCTCCAAATTTTTGATAATTGAATCAATCTTTCTCGGGCGAAAGAGGGGATATCTCGATCGGGGAAGAGAACGGGGAAATACCGTATGCCCAATATATCTGACAAGTCGCACTATACGTCAATCCACACTGCATCCTCCTCTCCAGGACTTCGAAAGGGTACTCTTGGAACACCAATAGGCATTAAATAAAAGAAAAATTAAGTACTATATCTCACTTTGATGTGAAAGCGTAACAAATGGGTTTAGTGGCCTAATACTATATGATTTTATTATCCTATTTTATCCATAGATTGACTAAGTTCATAAAAAAAGAAAACAAAATGAATAAAGGAAAATTCTTACAAATGAGTCCTTTGAATGATGAACAAATACATATACATTCACTCATATAAAATGGTATCAACCCCCTTACCATTGCGTATTATTACTTATCGGGTATAGAATAGATCTGCTTCTTTTTGTTCCTATGAACAAAATAGTTTCATTATTACTAAAAGTAATTATTACGAAAAGCATCAAACAAATATTAATCCTTTCCCCGAGAGAATCCCCTAAAAAAGGGGGTCCAGAGCATAGCTTTTTCCAATGCAATAAAGTTACATTGTGTCTATTTTTCGTTGATAAAGGGGTATTTCCATGGGTTTGCCTTGGTATCGTGTTCATACCGTCGTATTGAATGATCCCGGTCGTTTGATTGCTGTCCATATAATGCATACAGCTCTGGTTGCTGGTTGGGCCGGTTCGATGGCTCTATACGAATTAGCCGTTTTTGATCCCTCTGATCCTGTTCTTGATCCAATGTGGAGACAGGGTATGTTCGTTATACCCTTCATGACTCGTTTAGGAATAACGAATTCGTGGGGCGGTTGGAGTATCACAGGGGGGACTGTAAGCAATCCGGGTATTTGGAGTTACGAAGGTGTGGCCGGGGCACATATTGTGTTTTCTGGCTTGTGTTTTTTGGCAGCTATCTGGCATTGGGTGTATTGGGATCTAGCAATATTTACTGATGAACGTACAGGAAAACCCTCTTTGGATTTGCCTAAGATCTTTGGAATTCATTTATTTCTCTCAGGGGTGGCTTGCTTTGGTTTTGGTGCATTTCATGTAACAGGATTGTATGGTCCTGGAATATGGGTGTCCGATCCTTATGGACTAACCGGAAGGGTACAGGCCGTAAATCCAGCGTGGGGTGTGGAGGGTTTTGATCCTTTTGTTCCGGGAGGAATAGCTTCTCATCATATTGCAGCAGGGACCTTAGGCATATTGGCAGGTCTATTTCATCTTAGTGTTCGTCCACCCCAACGCCTATACAAAGGATTACGTATGGGAAATATTGAAACCGTCCTTTCCAGTAGTATTGCTGCTGTCTTTTTTGCAGCTTTTGTAGTTGCTGGAACTATGTGGTATGGTTCAGCAACTACCCCGATTGAATTGTTTGGTCCCACGCGCTATCAATGGGATCAAGGATACTTCCAACAAGAAATATATAGAAGAATTGGTGCTGGCTTAGCCGAAAATCAAAGTTTATCCGAAGCTTGGTCGAAAATTCCTGAAAAACTGGCTTTTTATGATTACATCGGCAATAATCCGGCAAAAGGGGGATTATTCAGAGCGGGCTCAATGGACAGCGGGGATGGAATAGCTGTTGGGTGGTTAGGACATCCTATCTTTAGAGATAAAGAGGGGCGTGAACTTTTTGTACGTCGTATGCCTACGTTTTTTGAAACATTTCCAGTTGTTTTGGTCGATGGGGACGGAATTGTTAGAGCCGATGTTCCTTTTAGAAGGGCCGAATCAAAATATAGTGTCGAACAAGTAGGTGTAACTGTTGAGTTCTATGGCGGCGAACTGAATGGGGTCAGTTATAGCGA